TAGTTGTACTTCGAATCCCAAGTCCTACATCTAGTTTTTCTTCCATCAAAGAATGAGGAACGTTTGAAGCAAGTGAAATTGAGTCCCTTTTCTCTTTTTTGGTTATGCTGCCTGCGCCTGAATCTTGAACGGAACTTGAACAACTAGAGTTCCAATCCTGTTGGGTGGCTTTGATGCGAATGGAATCCCCTCAACTAGAACGAAAAGGCATTACTTTGTCTTTTGAATGGGTCCTGTCCTGAGCTAATCAACTGATTGAGAGTGTTAGCTCGGATGTTGCGAAGGCTTTTAGGCCGGGTTCCAGCAGGTTATGAAAGACTCTTCTCAAAGGCGGAAGACGAATCAAATAAAGAAAGGGTTCAGTGATCACTTATGAAATTTCTCATGGGCAATTTTGACTACAGCTACTGGCGAGCAATATCCTATTTATTTGTTTGATTATCCCTTGACCCGAAAGAAAGAAATGAAATTCACATATGAGACGGATGAAATAGCTACTAGCTACGGATCCTACCGCCGAGCTGTCAACAGCTAACAAGGGTCACTACGGACAGCTAACAACTGCTTTGCTACTACTGGCTCACTCTGAACGAGATTCCGATCCCCTTTCTCGTGAGCAAAGCCTTCGATTCCTTGGGTCGAGCCTACTGAATTTCCTGGGGACCGCGAGAGAAGGTCTTAGTCTGAATCTGGATCTCTATCTCTAGTGGTAAGAGATGCCGGGGCAAGCCGCAGGTTCTGATGCTGGGCATGGGTATCGATCACGATCTGGAGATGGAACTGCTGCTCTAGGTACCCTTGCTTCTACTCCAACGGGATCAATGACTGGACTTGGATCTACTAGTGAAGCTACTCGGTCTCGATCTGGTCTTCACCTGGAACAACTTTCACATCTACTGGGACAGGACCAAGCATCCTAAACTACTTAGCAACTGATGATCAAACAACCATTTTGTATAGAGCTTCTCACGTAGTGCTCTTTACTTCTTAGAAGTAGCTTCCTCTGCGGGTCGCCTCGTAGGCTGCCTACCCCACCAACCTACCGAGACCTTCCCTTTTGGTTTTGGACCCCATGACCTCAACAACGAGAATCGCCTCATGGAACAGGCCTCGCGTCCCTCCACAGGATGCATTCTTTTCCCTTCAGGGGTCTGCTAACTAATGGAACCTTTTACTTTCCGCTCACTATAAGGCAAGCAAATGAATCGTCTCGGGGATGACTACTTTGCTCTTCCTATCCTAGCCCTATGAGACCTTACATGCTGGTTTCTAGTCTTCTCCACCGGAGGTAACAGTTTGCAGTCAAAACTGTAACGGTTGTTGGTGTCTGCTCATAGCTTCTTGTTCCTCAATCTAATTGATCGCATATATAACTCCGATCACCTATCAGTACCAGGCTTGGTATCGGACCGTACAACCAAGCGGTGCTACTCCACCAAGGAGGAATCGGTACCGGCAGCATAAAACCATGCAAAAACATCTCTGTATTCAGCCAGAAGAGAGGTAAGAACAGCTTTTTTCTCGTCTGAAGATTGCAGCCCTCAGCTGAGTAAGATGGGGGGCTGTCCTCAACCGACCTGATCGTCCCAATCCTCACTAAAAACAGACAGATCTCATATCTTTACTGAATACGCCTTTCGCTGTTGGAGGAGCACATTCTACCGTATCAAACGGGATTAAAGCATGGCGGTAGCGGTATCCTATATATGGTTGGTATGGTACCGGAACTGGGTATCCCAGCTTTTCATGAAATCGAAGCAAAAGAACTCGTTCGTTAGCGGTTACAATAGAAACCGTACTATAATCAACCCATATAAGCACAAAGGGCTCTCTAATCGCAGTCCCGCTTCCCAGAGGAACATAGAGTTCCGATCGCATCTATTAGTATAGGAGGGATGCCTGCCGTTCCTCCATTATAGTATGAAAAAAAACTCTCTCAAGCCATAGCCTCTTGATCATATCTATCGAACTGATCACGGGAATGCTGGTTCAAGGTCAAGGTTTGGACCTCCACTCCGAAATACAGTCTTCGATCGAAATTCAAAGGCATTGCTGGCACATACCTAAAGATCAAAGACAAAGACTTCAACAACCGCTCGTGCATCCATCTAGCTAGATTCATCTGGAATGAAGGAGTAAGCCCCTAAGAGGTTAGACGCCGAATCATGATAAGCAAGTCGACCCCCCTCAGTGACAGTAGGAATTTGTCTGCTAAAAGGCAAATTGCCTTGCCTATCTTTGGTTAAAGCTCCCCCTGCCTGTCCGAGATCCTAAGAGGTTGGTCGCAGGTTTGTTCGGGACTTTTAGAAACGACTGCAAGCCTGCCTGGGAATAAAAGAAGTGATCGTTAACGACGGCTTTCGGGAGGTTCCACCCACCGGTCTATTATTTTTGAGATTCAACGACTGGGAGAGCTTCTTTTCTGCCTTTTAACGGTACGCTTTTCTGCCGCTTAGCCGCTTTTTACTCGTCAAAGTACGCTTATTATTCCCTAGCCTCCCTAGCCGATTAGCTCCTAACCTATGAGCGCCCACAATGAACTTCAATTGTCCCAGTGGATCAAACAACCCCACTGTTTCTGGCATTGGACCAACTACTACAACGTATAATGGTTCAACAGCCTTAGAATGAGAAGTCGATCTAACTCCCACTTGAACGGGAACAGTCTCTCTCACCTCCGAAAGCAGGAATATGCCAATTATCCCGGGTCAACTCAGGGATAAGCTGTTATTGATGCCTAGCTTGTTGCCGATAAATGCTTACCAACATCCACTGTGTCTTGCTCAGCCTTATCAGTGGATATCACGCTCGTCTCTTCTTATTAGTAGCTGTCTCACTCCTACTATGCCTCCTGTCAATGAAAGGCTATCTCATGTCCATTACTCTCGAATACCTTTTGCCGGGTGGGGCCTGGGTACTCTATCTACCTTTGCAAGGTACGAGACTTAATAGGTGGTTAGCCCACCAACTTGAACTCTATTTATTTTCTTCCCAATGGAATAGACTCCCCGAACCCCGAAAACTCTTCACCAAGAAAGCCCACGGACTCATGGTCGTTCGTGCTATATGCAATTCGAGAAGCACAAATGCCTACCGCTCGCTTCTTAGACGACCTGACCTTTGCGACAAATGGCTACCACTTAGACCTGCTCTTACTCACTTGATTAATCGCAGGCTTGCGTTGGACTTGAGTTTAGGTTTCCTTCTCTTTGGGTGTAACATACAAATAGTGCTTACTCTGATCGTCGTCATCCGCCCACGCACCACGGTCGCTCTCAATAAGAGCGATGGATGAAAGCCCACAAACAAAAGATCGATAGAGAAAGCAGCCCCCGCAAGTCTGAAAGATGCGTACGAAGTATGAAAAAAGATTTCTCTTAGAGAACGGCCGTAGAATCGGTTACCTTATGAAGAGGCATCTGGCTTTGCCACATTAAGTTAAGAAGACTAGGAGGTTTATATCATCCCGATGACAGCCCAAAGGGCACAAGAAGAGGTAAAAGCTGAAACAGCAACTATTTTTGAGTCAACTAGGTCGACAGGATCTGTACCAACTGAAAATGCAGGCTTCGAAACGAGTCCGAAAGGGGCGTTAAAGTCGAGCATTCCACGAAAAGAGCGCGAAGAAAGATATAAGTATAAGTTTCACTTCCCTGGCTTGTCTTACTTTCTTTATTTAGGAAAGGGGTTGAATGCTTATTCCATTCAGGAAACTCTTTAACCAGGCCACAAAGGCCGGATCATCAGATTACTTGATATTACTCCCCGGAACGAAACTTCATTTGAAAGTAGGTTCAAAGCTCTTCCTTGAGGCAGGCTCAGCTAACCGATATGATGCCAAATTCCCTGCTCGCTTTTCTTTCGCGCCTATAGCCTTGATAGCTGCTGTTAGGTGGGCTGTATTTGGCCCGAGCTCCCTCCTTGCGTTGTCTGCTTTCGCGCTAGAAGCAGGAACCGCCTTAGAAGCGAAGCATCCTTTCTTTCATATGTGAGTTATCTCTGTGAGAAACTTCTCGCTGTCCCTGATGCCTAACAGATGCCTGATCCCACCCTCTCCTCTTCGAGTCGAGCTACTGATATTTCTCCTAACTTACCCTGTTGTGCCAAAAGGAACTAGAAGCTTACTTTGCTGCTAATCTGCTAGCCATCTACCAGCATTTCCTCTTCCGCTTTTTTGGGTTTTTCCTGTGATGTGTACTTCTGTCTTTGAAGATACAGAGGAGTATAATTTTGTTGATTCATTCATTCATAAAAGTGTATGATAAGAAAAACTACTGTTACTTGTTGCAGAAATAAAAGTACCATTTTACAAACTGCTTTAATTGATTAAGATGAAAACTTGGCGCAGGAAGTGTATGTCACGTATATTTGTTAGTCTATGATTTATGAGTTGGACTGGGCCTCCATGTGTTTGTCTGTGTGTGGTTTCTGAGCTAAGAGTGCTTGGATTTTGACTCCTACTCATATACTATCAAATGGTAGCTCTCCTTCTCTTATGAGGGAAGGGATAGGCGCTCTCTCTACGGCCAATTCTAACAATAAACACATTCCCTGATCGTAGACCACCTCTCCTTATCTTGACTTTATAAGTGAAGTCTTTTGATGCGCGGGGAACTGTCTGAAAGTGAAAGGCATCATTGGTAGGCGGCCAAGTGAACATTCCTGTGTGATTGGGGATAGGTAGGCGAAGTGAATTGGCAATCGGGCAATTCGTTAAACGATATTTGTATAATTAGTACCTCTTCTGAAGCCATACCGCGAATCGCTTGTCTTCTGGTAAACGGTCGGAATCAGTCCACAAATGACTTCCTTCTTCAAATTAGATCCCTTCCATCGGTCGCATCTGCCCTATCTCAATCGGTCGAGCTGTATCGGCCAACTATAGGAAACTGGCTAATAGCTCTTCTTTCTTTTGGTAAAGGTCAACGGTCTTGTTCAAGCATTGGCGCATAACGGGAGGGTAGCTCAGTAGATTACTTTTCCTGTAGTTCTTGAGTTTAGGAGTTAATGATTTGCGGATAGTAGCTTCGGTCGTTCGGTCGATAGGGTAAGCGCTCATTTCGTTCTTGCTTGCTTTCATTCTGTTATGAGAGAGAGCTGCTATACGTCTATTTCTCTTTAGACAAATGACTGTTCCCATTCCATTGTTGGAAAATATAGAGTAGGATTCATCCGTGTGGTGAATGAAACAACATTCATTAAATGAGTTGAGGCTAAACCCCAAAACCCCTGCTCTTTAAGAGAGTAAAGGCTGTCTGCATTACTGGATTAATTCTAATTAATAGTAATAGAAACTAGGGTCCACGTAGACTATTCAGAGGAGGTATGCTAATCAATGATCTACTGATGTAGCTAGTGTTACTGAAGCTGTTGCTAGATATGCTATTGGCTTAACTGGCTCTAAACCCTCCCACCTGATAAAGGAATGGAATTTCAAGTACAAGTAGTCATCTACACTTAAAAGCTTTCTTGTCTTCACTGATCAACATTTAGTTTGGCCTAAGATTTTCTAAGTCCGACTCATCACTTACTACTCGTCATCATGGGTCCATAACCATTCTCCTACCAATTTATGTGGTTGATATCTTGATCACTGGCATAATGCAACTGCAATTATAAGATTCATTTTCGATCTGAAGGGGTCATTGCATTCTTTTTTTGGGGTGGTGGTTCGACGGACTTTTCATGGACCCTTTCTACTCTACCGCAATCGAAGAGTTGAGAATCCCTATGTACACTTCGGGACACTGAACCTAATGTATTTGGATGAAGCTATCGAATAACGAAATACAACTTACAAACCAAACCCATTGAAGATTTGTAGCTCTCATGTTAGCTGTGCTCTTTCCTAAGTGCACAAAGAAAGAAAGGGAAATCATTACCCGTACATAACAACAAGGGTCTTCTTTAGACACTCGCCCTATAACAGATAAGCAGGAAAAGGTGCCTAAGAGAATAATAGGTTGTCCGATTCCCATACTTCCAATCTTGAGCATTCGTCAAACAAACAAATAAGTAGGATAAGGGCCCTCGTTTCCTTAACCTTAAACTCAATCAAAAAGGACGGAAAGATGACAACTCGTTACTCTACTCTTTTTCCAAGAAAGGCGCACTCCAAGTACGATTCTGTATATCAGGGATAGATTATTGAACGGTTTAGGGGACAGAGATACAATACAGCTCTTTGCAGGTTCGAACCCTGCTTGTCCTCTAATTGTTTTATAGTAATTGCGTTTATAGTTCCAGCTCCAGCAGCTCTCCAGTCAAGAGACAGGGGGTTTGCAAAAGATCGCGGCCCGGGGCCGAGTACGAAAGGGACTCGTTTATGGCCGGTAACCCGTCGGTTGAGTAGTCAAAGTTTTGTAATTGCCATCCTCTAGGAGAGGGGGAAACTTGGTATTTATAGTTCGTAGAGAGCCGATTAATAAGTTCAAGATCTGGCCAATCCCAGGTTGTTTGTTACGAAGGTTGCCGGGGCTGACTCAGCACATAATGAAAGGGCTTTCCTCTTCCTAGAAGAAAAGGGGTCAAGTTATAACTCTCCAGTTTCAAAGATTTGAATCTTGTTGGGAGCCCCTGATTAGCGGTTGGAAGCACGACGGAATCTAAATAGACCAATGCGTGCTGTCACACCTACCTATACAAGATGGAAGAGTACGCTCGATCTATCACAGAGTAGGTAATGGGTATAGATCTAGTTGCTCGCCCTAGGAAGGTCCAAGCCCCATAAAATAGCATACTTCGGGTGTACTCTTATATTAAAATAAGACTTCAAATGAAATGGATTTTGTTCGTAGTGATCTAATGCTGGGGTTAGGGGAGGAGAGTGTGCGACCGCGAAGTGATAATTATTTTCGATAGTAGTCCCTTTCTTTTTGAGTGGAGAGGATTATTGCCCGAGCTGGAGCTTTTAGTATGTGGGAGCGCCCTTTCTTCCTTTCAAAAAATTCCGACTAAAGATTATGGTATTAGTAGAGTGCTACATCGTCGAGATGACTTCGCTTGCCAGTAGATGGTTCCCTTTATGTCAGGATGCTTGACAAATGAATACAATGTACGAAATTCCCTTGGATCAGCCAGAGATTCTTCTTCTTCCTTGACTTGTGATCAATTAGACAAGAGGAGTTTATCCTTGTAGGTGCCTAGGGGACTGGCAATCCACATTGGGACTCCTACTTGCTTGCAACTGCTTTGCTTCTAATTCGTGTGGTCTCGGCCAATTGATCCATACATAATATTCATAGGGAGCTATCAAGACTACGAGGTGGAACTCCGGGAAAGGCAGTAGTATCCTCAAGCTCGTCCCCTCGCTATCGAACTTGTAAGGGACTCTTTGTTTTGTTGGATTATTGAAGTGGACTACTCAGTCCACGACAAAAAGGCAATACAATAATTGCCAACTGTGTCTTTGCTTTCGTATATAAACTTAATTTAAGACTAGAATACTGAATTTCATACTACACTCTCCCTAGGTATGAAATTCAATCCCTTGCCCCCCCTTGCCGAAAAGTATTTAGAAAGCTTCTCAGCTATCACAAAGAGGGAAATTTTTATTCAATCGACCTGGAAACACAATCCTGGTGAGAGCTTTTCATCATACCCTGCGAGGTGGAGGTCCTTTACCTCAAGAAACCATTTGACCCGCCAACTCCTCAAATTATTTCTAACCCAAAGAGGCTATTACCTATAGTCCTTCCTGTCTATTTCGAGGAGGCGGGGTAAGAATAAGAACTTGGAAAAGGAACAACTCAAAAAAAAAAGGGTCATCTTCGAATTACTGAAAGGGGAATGGCGAATCCAACTCTCGAATCCGGAATGGGAATGCTGTAGGAGATGGGGCGGGCCCAATCTTCCTATCAAACTAATAATATATGCCAAGCCCCTCTTAGCCCTATAGTCTTTCTCCCTCCCACCTTTGCCTATACCTATGCTTCTATTCTCTCTACTGGTTGATCGACGAGTCCACTGGCATCTGGAGCAGTATATGTAACTTCGACGGTATGCCACTAGACCAGGTGCTCGCTATAGAGGCTACGAACCAACCAACGGGCCAGCTTTGTTGGAATTGATTCTGATCGAGGTAGTGTATGGGATGCATCTAAATTCGCGTATGGAACCTCTGCTGCTAGCTTTGCACTCGGAGGATCTGAAAATGACTCCCTTCATTATTTTATTTGGTGTAACCGAGCGAAGTGCGGAAGCTAGAGCTAAAGCAAGGTACGAAGCTACAGCTAGCAAGCTTTGGTAGTACTCGACTGAAAGGAGAGGGCTTTGCAGCTGCTGCCCAACAAGTTGAAGAGTTTGCTGCAAAAGAAAAGCTAGGAGCGAGCCAAAGAGCGAGTGAGGTCTACTCCACGTAGCCAAGTCTTGTCAAAGCCCTTTGAGAAGAGGGGCAACTAGTGAAGATGCCGAGAATGGCCGGGGATTACAGGTCTTAGTTAGAATATGTTGAAAATGCATGTGAGGGAGGGAATGATTGCACATTAGTAAGAGTAAGGGAAGGCAAGTGCCATGGCATGGAACTTATTTTCTTCTTTGTACGAGTCTCTAAGAGCAGGGGATTCGAGAATAAGAAAGAGCCTCTCGTCCATTAAGGTCTAAGTTGCGCTGTACTCTGGGCATCTTCAAACTCCTAGTGCGCAAGGCTACGTACCTATCTCCTTCTCACTGAAAGTATGTAGCTCGTAAGTAAGAAATCTTCCTTTCAGTCGAGCTCAATTGCATAGAACCTGCTTCGTACTTTCCAGCCTCTTTCACTCCCTCTCTCGCTCCTTTTATGTAGCTCGTTCCCTAAAGAAAGGACCAGTGACTATCGGTAGAGTCCAAAACATCCCTCCCCCTTTCCGTTCTTATTTCCTGTAACTCTCGCAACTGCCCAATCAATACGGTACTCTTTCTTCCTTTAAAGATACTATTCCCGGTCCACTCATAGCCGACTTATGAGAACGAGATAGAAAGAAATGAATCATTAAAGCACCCTCCGCTGAAAGATAGAAAGAAATGATTCTTACGCGAGAATACTAGACTATATTCAAAAATTCGTATATAGCTATACTAGTGAGACTACGATACTCTATGAATTCATTCTTTTTACGCTATACGCTAATAATACTAGCTATATACTAGCATACGCCGCTATATATAGAGTATCGCTAGACTAGATTATCTTCTATTTATATTCTCTAGTCTATCTTTCTTCAAGTGAGATAGTTGAGCCCGCCCCAAGCGCCGCCTTACTAAGGGTAAGGGGGGCCGGTCCCAGGTTGCCTACGTTCCTTGATCGCTCTGTAAGAAACAACTCAGGTTCAAAATCCGCAGGGAGAATAAGTGCTTTTAAAGAATTAGATAATATAGTATAGCGTAATCATAATTTCTTTCTAGATTTATCGATGCGTATAGTTCTAGTAAGCTGATCTACGACCATCCCCCACAGCCTTTGTTTCGGGTTCGATTTCTTATGCAGTTAGGAGTGGGGCGTGCTAGCGGGAAGTCCGGTTATGAACATATATCAATCCCTCAATCAACCTGAGTATATATTTTATAGGACACGGGGCGATATGATATTATAGTGCATATATTCGCTCCTTGTTAAGACCCGACTAACTAAATTGAATCGAATCTCCTCTTCTAGGCAACCGGGTCTGAGTCCCTGTCCCTAGTCTGAGTGTTAGTAGTTTCATTAGAGCAAGCTCCTCAGTGTTAGGGTTTTGACTTGCTTGCTTACCGGCGGGAAAGGACAGAGTTTCATAGTCCCATTCCCCACCCAGTGATAAGATAGAGACAACCCTGCCAACCAGTAGTCCCCAGCCAGCCAGTTCAAAAGCATAGGAATAGGTAGAGTAGATTAGATCTATTAAACACAAACAAGCAAGCCAGGCAAAGAAAGCAAGCCAAGCAATAGAATAAGAGAAGTGAAGGAGCGAAATGATAATAGATAGAGTGATTGGCAGATAGAGTTCTAGGCCAGTTCAAGGGAAGCTTCACTCCACCCTCCTTTACGTAGCGAGCGGGGCAGGGATATTACATATCGCCAGGAAAGCCAATTTATTGGCTTGAAAGAGCTTTGATCACGACTGGTTGTAAACAAACCACTGTCTCGCCTCTGCTTTCTTTCGAGCTCCGCTCTCCCCGCCCCATTCATGGCTTGCTGTTCGGATAGTCAGAAATAAATTCCGGGAGGCAACGAGTAAGGAATTGATATGGCCCACTTTCTGTCGTTCTAGCTGATGCAGTCGGTTGATTCAGCTTCTTTTTATGCGTTAATATATTATATTCTATAAGTGCTCGCTGGGTTCCTTTTTGAAAAAAAAAACACACGGGGCTCAGACAGGTACCGAAACCTATTGTCATCCTTACATACAATAGAATGAAAAATGCATTTGTTTGAGATCTATATGAGAAAGCCTTTCAGCGGTTAAGTCAGCGAGACCAGTCAAAAAAGCCCCTTTAGAGAGAAGGGCGGTCAGAGGCACTGTCAACCAACACCGGCACACGCACCTGCATAATCAACTGATCCCGAAACCAACCGACTATACTTAGTTAGGCATTGATACCATTAGGGCAGGGAGTTGACTACTGCCCAAGCTGCTACACGTAACTTCTTGTTTCTCCCTCGCAGGACTGTCCTACTATCTGATCAGCCGGATACCGAAACAAAAAAAAAGCAGGAAAAGCAAGTGCAAGCTAAGCGGTCAAGGTTCAAACGTGGGTGCTGGCTAAAAGTGTTTGGTGACAGGTCAAGTTATGTATCAGGAAGGTGGGAGAGAAAGGCTGAATCTCATAGTCAATAACATGCTCTGTGCTGCGCCAAGTAAAGACTAGCCAATGTTCGCTTCCCACCCAAGGCTCTCGCCGGGAGGATTCGACATTTAGCGTTTGCTTGTCTCGAAAAGCCCTTTCCTTTTCTTGTAGTACGGAACCTATCAAGTGGGTATTTCTCCTTGAAAGCATCTTGGGGTCTTTCTTTTAGATGTCGTTACGGTCTTGGTTGGTGAAGTTAGCCGTAGTGATCGATCTAGCTCAATTACCAAAGTCCCTTAGGGGGGGTCTTTTTTATTAATAGTGATTTAAACGGCTGTAGTCGTCTCTACCGTTTATCCACCAATCTGCCCTGCTCTTTATGAGCTGAGCTATTCCATATGAAAAAAGGGAATCCAATCGTCTACCTAAGCCGCTTCTAGATCCTTCTTTGATTCGCGAGAACTCGCTCAGGTAGAACAGAGAGAACGCGACTATTGGCTTTTTTCTTTTAAAGTGGCTTTCTCCGTTTCTGGTTCGTGAGCTTATGGTAGTCAATCATTAGCTGCTTTAGTTTGAGTTTAGGTCACGAAGATCTAAAAAAAAGAAAGGATCGCTCCCCGTTCTAATTGAATCAGGTGGGCTGTGCCTTCCACCGGGTTATCAAGGTTCTTTCTTAGAGTGCACGGGAAGAGCAAGCAAACTCAAAACCTCCGCCCCAGTCAGCTGCTCCCCAAAGGGGATCGTCCGCTTCAAAGCAATATGAATTTCTCATAGCTGTCCCAGCTAACTTTCCTAGGATAAGTAGTCCTCTCTGATTGATTGCCGTTGAAGATGACTCAAGGTCTTTATCAAGATTTTATTTTTCAATAAGAAAAGAACATAGTAGGAAGTGGTGCTCTTTGCCTAAAGCCCTCCTTCCGACTTAGAAATACCAACTATAAATAGCTTTAGCATCTCTTGATAAGGAAATGTCTTTCTAGAGCTAAGGGGAAGTGGCTATAGCCCCTAGTAGCAGAATGGAATCAGTTTACCGGGCTGACTTTCATGCCAACACGAGTAGTTTAACTTATCACTACCTCGTAAGGGCGTTGAGAATTTTATTTTCTTTTACTTTTGTTCAAAATTCTTAAAAAAGTATTCAAATAGCCTTTGCATAGTTTACGAATTCTGCTTATGCGGACCTAAACACAGGAATGGTTTTTCTCAGAGTCAGGCCACGCCTTATGACGAAAGGGGGAGAAAGGACGGGTCACCTGCCGATCTGTGATCAAACAAAACTATACCTGAAGAATGGGATACAGATTGACCGGCACAAAAGCCATCTCTATCAATCTACGCTCATTGATGAGACGGCGACATAGAGAAGAAAGTATACCCTTTGCTTTGTCACCCCCCTTGTCACTTAAAAGTAAAGAAGAGATACAAACTTTGGAATTTGGTGGAATCGAGGATGGAATCGAATAGCGAATGCACTTGCGGTTAAGACAGGTCCTGCGTCTCCTACCTAATGCAATTGACCGACCCGGCATCTCTTTCGTTCAATAATGCCTTTGCTTCAAGACGCTATTTACCAATAAGAATAGGAAAAAAAAAACGACCCTTTTTTTGAATTGAAGAAGCCGAAGGGGTGAACGAACGCTGCGGTAACGAGCCGTAAGAAAGATGAGCAGAGCATTCCTTCCGCCGGCCTTTATAGGAGTAGGGGAGCGTGGTGAGATAGATAGACGTCCAATCCTGCAGCAGCTAGTTGCTCGGCCTTAGTCTTGGGCTGATCTCACACTTCAATCAACCCCTTCGTACTTCGATCCAATCAATCGATCGATCAAGAGGCTAATCTCTTTTGTTTGGACCGTAAAAAAAAAAAAGAAAAAAAGAGATGTATGGCGGAGGGAAGGAGAGAAAGAACGCATGCATGGAGATTCTGTCTGTCGGAGGTTCGAGAATCTATGAAAGGACATCTAAGACTAAGGAAGAATTCGAGGAAGTCCATTACTGAGAGAAGTGGTGATCTCGTCTTGGGAGAAAGGAAGCTTCCGGATCACCTTTTCCAGCCGAGCGATCACTCAGCAATGAACACTAACTGAAAGCGGCCGGGAATGAGTACCTATCCCTTACGGGAATCGAACCCGTGTCTTCGACATGAAAAGACGATGTCCTAACCACTGGACGAAAGGGACCAAAAAGCCATTCTTCATATACCTCAGCTCCGAGAATATAAGTGGTTCGTTCTATACGCAATTCAAGATTTCGTTTGTGTTCATGTTGGCGATTTCTGATTTCTGATGTGAATTCGGCGGGTCGTCCACCCCTTCCTACGGGTTCCCCCACCGATCCAGTAACACACCAACCCTCCCTTTCTACGATCATAAAGCCCCCTGATTCCTTTCTTTGTCTTTCATCCCCCCTGAACAGAATAAGTAAGGCTTTCTAATTCAAAAAAAAAAGAAAATAGGGGCGAAGCGCCCGTTTGAAGTGGCGAAGGCCTATGCTAAAGTAAGAAAGAAAGTACGTTAAGGTTACGAAGTAAGGTCAGCTGGTTAAGGAAAGCTCAGGTTATGAAATCGCTTAGCCGTTTTTTTATTTTATTATTCTAATTAATTAATTAAGTAATTAAGTAGTTAAGTAGTAGTGAGGCGTCGGTACGGAGTTGCGTCAGCTGTACATATAGACTAGGCTAAGGCGGACTTCATCTCTTCTATTCTCTTCACTTACACTTCCGCTGAGTCTAACAAGGCTCAGGTGCGGAGCTTTCCACTGTGGACCGAGACTACGCAAAGGTAGAACACCATAGAAACTTCACTGACTTTATCATAAACCTTGATTTCGCTACGCTCAATAAGAACCCGGAATAGCGGAAATAGGTTCGTGTTCCGCTTCCAAAGTCAGTCGTCTTTGCCCAAGTGTGAACTGCAGACGACTCTCCGGTGGTTCCATTCCTTCTTACTTGACTTCTGGGTCAACCCAAGCCGAATGGGAAGAAAGGGGTCAGCCAAACAGCAGTCCACTTTGTACATTTTCTGAGGCAGACCAATCAGGCATTTTAGAAAGGGGAAGGGCACTTCTCACCGAAGGAGGCAGTAGGAATGAAGGAGGCGGGAAGCTACCGCTTCTAGAACTAGAATGCAAGCTTATCCTTTACTTTTTTTAGAGCGTACCACTATTGAAATAATAAAAAAAGGTTTATGGATGAAGTAATCGGAGTGACAATTACGGTTGCGGAAACCGGAGAAAGTCGGGAACCGTCGGTTACCTTTTGAATCAAAGTAGCGACGAGCCGAGCTTCGCTTCCTCGTCGCTTCTTTCTGGCGACTAGCTTCTCAAGCGGGTGGCTTGGTAAGCAAGCTACCTTCAGCATCGGGCAAATCCCTATCAATAATAGGCCGGAATGGTGTGGAAGGGGGCCCTGGCCCTCCCTACTTCAATGGAAAGGGGGGAATCGCCGTTTCACAGCCGCTCCTCTACAACTACCTTTCGCCTAACATGATCACGAACGAAGACAGAGAATTGCGTAGATAGGAGGACGAAACGAACCAACCCATTTCATTTGTCCTGATCGGAACGATTGAAGAAAGAAAGAGAATGGTGGCCCCTTTCGCCCGGGGGGCATCGTCGGAGAACAATGTCGGGGACAGGGTGAGAACCTTCCCTTCCGTTGGTTACGCCTTTTAAGTGTTGGTTCTTCCTTAGATATGGAGATAGATCCAGATAGAGATCTATATCTTTCTATCGATAGATAGATAGATAGATATATTGAGAAATGGATATTGATCTGCTTTCAAGATCTATGAACAAGAGAGATCCCTAAATATCCATTTGAAAAAAGAGATGAATAGGCGGAGCCAGCTGAAGGAAGGGCGCTAACGCACCCCTGCAATCTTTCTAAAGCAACAAGCGGCTTTACTTTAATAAGAAGGAAGGGCCTTATATTAGAAATAAGAATATTAATTAGTAAAGGCGCGTTAGCCTATCTAAAGGCCTTTTCTTGCTCTTGCTCGCCCCCCTACCCGATTAGTTTAGTCATAAAAGAACTCAAGTTTCGCCCTTTGACAACCTTACTAATAGAAAGGAAAGGGGAAAGATGCGCTCAAGCATGCGAAGAAAGCTCGAAGAGCTTCCCTTATATTATAGAAAGGTTTGTAGAAAGGGGCTTCTTCAAATATCCCATAAAAAGAAAATAGAAATATATAAATAAAGTAGAGGCTTCAAGGCTTGTAGTTTAGGGGTGGGACAGGAAGGCCCAACCTATACAAGGGGCTAGCGCGAAATGGCTTTCTCTGATAGGGGCTCGCTTCTTCAAGCGGAGCTTGCTGCTTTTCATTTTGATAGGAGTAGGTGCTTGCTGCTCGTCAAAGCCGTAGCTTGCTGCTCGCTTGCTGTCTACTAAACGAGCCTTCACTGTCCGCCCGGGGCCCCTATCTTTAATCTTAAGTAAAGTGAAGTCAAATCAATGAAGTGAACAGCCCAACCTCTTTGTTTGAAGCTTTTCCAAAAAGCTTCTACTTGTTTTTATTTTGAAGCTTTTCTTCCCCAAAACACAACAATAGACTTGCAATGCAACTATAGTATAGGAAAAAGCTGCTCTTTGATATCGATAGCGGGGGGTTCAGAAAGGATCTTATCGTAGATAGAGACTGAAACCTGTGTGGGGGTAGGGGCGGATGTAGCCAAGTGGATCAAGGCAGTGGATTGTGAATCCACCACGCGCGGGTTCAATCCCCGTCATTCGCCCATCCATCAATAAATGGACCATTTGTTACGGAGACACAAGACAAACCCTTCTTTTATCTTCAAGTCAAGTCGTAGGCTTTCAAACAAACGCATCCAAACATAGAAACCGTCGCCTACGTGCTGAAAGCAGAAATGGAATGGCTGATCATTCATTGTATGAAGTTTTTAAGACCTCACTAATCAGCCTTACACTTTTTAGTTCATAATGAATGAAATGAACCCCCGGATGAAGCAACTACCGTTTACCTCTCCCTTTTACTAAACCATGGGGAGCCCCGAGTAGTTTACCGGGCTAATTTAGTTGTCGTGACGATACCTTTCTTAGTGGAAGATCGGAAAAGACTTCTCTTCATCACGAGACAGATCGGATCTGCCGTAGACACCCGAGAGACCTCCACAAGGCAGGCTAAAAGAGTAAGAGGACAACAAGCAAAGAGTTATGCTTTCATTTCTTTGTTGAGATTGAAATCAAGTTATTTAAAAGGGGGTAGGGGGTCGTTAGACCGCGGGCCAAGTCAAGAAAATTACTGACTTTTCTTTTCTAGTAGTCTTAATGACTAGTAGTTTGAAGCCTTAACGGTTTTTTTCGGCACTCGGTTCCTTCGTCTTAAGTCAAGTTCAGTTTACTTTTTCGATTCGGAACTCTTAGTCGAGCTGATGGCGAGATCTATTTTTTATTCGAGGTTCAAGAGAAAAGAAAAGAGAGGAACCACCACCCAATGGTGCTTTTACGAAAGTACGGTCACCGGTGGCTAAGAGCCTTTCCTTTCCTATCAACTTCGTCGAGCCTTTAAGCCAATTGAATCAAATGGCTTTGCGTTTTAGTTGGTGTTCAGTGTATCGTACTGTTTTGAAAATCATGCTTTGCATTCCAAGTGAGATCAAAGCGCCCCTCTCTACCAACATGAAGCTTGTTGCCAGAATAGATCGAATGTAATAACGTATTGTTAACTGTTTAAAATTTAGAATTCGAATCAGCCGAGAAGGAGATCACTGAAGATGGGAAGAAAGAACGTGCTGTTTACCAAGTCTCTGTTGGAATATGAAAAGAAATATACTTTTCTAGAAATTATTTAGCCTTAGTCTGGGCCGCCCAAAAGCTCAGACATTACTTCCTCGCTCACTCAGTAAAAGTGCTCGCATGGACCCAGCTGAAAAACGGATGCGCGTTAGCGCTTTACTAAACAAGCAACGGCCCTAATCCTAATAAAGGCTAAAGGCGCCTGGCGCGCCATACCCTTTCTTTATCTGGGGGATGCTCCCAAATGAACAGGTGTAGAAGCTATGAAATTAGATCGACCGTAATGGAAGCGGCTAATTCGCGATAGACGAGTGGGTGAGTGTCACGGGGAGTTTTTCGAGAAAAGGTCCTATCCTTCAATATCATGATTGGGTCGACCAGACCAGATCATGAAAATCTTCATTTTGAAGTATTCCCATGTTTAACATTTTTGACAAGTTCACTTCCGGTAAAGCGCAACTACGCCTTCCTCTCGGGGGCACTATACAAGAAAAGAACAAAGAGAGAGAGAGCCCTAGATTTGAGCACTTGATTTCGGCAGTTGGACAAATCGACTGTGCCGAATCGAGTGTTGCTGTGGAACTCAATCCAGCTGTCTTTCTTTATGAAGGCAGCTTTCTTCATTCGCCCCAGTTCGAGATTGTGGATCGGAAGCTGCATCCTTTTGTTTCAGACTTTCCTACAGATTCAGCTGGATGCCTTCCTTCCTTGTTGAGAGACAGAACCCAAGCCAAGACGAAAATGGATGAATATTCATTCTATTGCCACTGTCTCTAATGAGAAAAGCTCTTTAAGATGCTTTCACGTCAAAATCTATCATTGGAAGAAGCAAATGCGATTTCATGGGTTGTCCCTAGGAGCAAACATCCGATCAATCAATTACGGACACAAGGAAGTTAGCAGCGGACGTTAGATTTACCTATCGCCCGTTATGTATGATACACAACTACCATTCCAGATTGGTTTTCTCTCTCCAATTAGGAGAGGCTGATAAGAAATCGTATCAGATGCTATTCCCCGCCCATCCATCGGAGAGAGGAACTGTCCTAGCTTAACTCCTCGATTCAAGAGGAGCTCGGAAATAGGAGGAGAGGTTAGCAACGTACGAACGTTTTCCAAGCGAGCCATGGGAGTCTAGATTTTGCGAGCCAGCCCGGAAAAAAAAGTTTCACTATCTTCCCCGTCTCTCCATCATAAATTCAAAGAAAGACTCGCAGGCAAACCCATTATTCAAGGGGATGAATCAGGTGCAGGGGTTAGCTTCGGATTGGTATAGGTGATATGGGAAAGAGCATGTGGGGTTTTTTTACTTCCTTTTCCTTAGAGGAGAAGCCAATGAATTGTGTGATTTGACTGTTCTCGGTAAAGTGGTTCAAGAGCTAGTGGCGTGTATCAAAGGTTATCTTGTGCGTCTGTTCGCAAAAGATAAAAAAGGCTTTGATTGTGTAATAGCTTCGTGCTTAGGTCCCTACTTTCTTTTTTTTGATAAATGAAAATAGTGTCCATTGATACCTTATAGTGATAGAGTGACCGTTTACACACCTTCTCGGGCCAGTGTAGTGGATCTTTCCCATTATAACAGTAAAACGATCAAAAGATGTCGATTAGAAAGGCAAGGCTTTACTAATTACTAATAAGGGCTAATCTTGCTTCTCCAGCTCCACCAGAGCATTTAAAATAAAAAGAGCGCTCGGGAATAAAGCCTAATCAAAGCAGGCAAACAGAAAGATCGTGTAACTTGACAGGTGCAGCCACGAACGACGGCTTGTTTCTCAACCGCAGTAGCTCTTGTTCTTCTTACTTCTCAGAGGTCGATTCAGCAGCTTCAGTAACCTCCATGGTTAGTCTTTGTATTGCGGGTTAGAATCCTGAGATGGATTCTTGTGGGCCAGTCTCAGGATTAAACCTGGGTTCCAGGGATGGCTCCATCTCGGTTGTGGATCTAATCAGCTCCATCAGACCGCCTGCCTCCACAGTGAAGCTTCCGGCCACTGCTTCCACAGCAGGACAGGAATAGAAGTGAGTGCTTCAGGTGGATAAGCTTCGACGCTCTCAACCTGGTTTGGATCGTTTGACTATGGCTCCGCGTTCTTTACAATCATAAGCTCGATCACGAGAGTCCAAATCAGGGTCTCCATCTCGCCTTATTAAAGAAGTTCGGGCAAATCTACATCTACATTTTAAGAAGTTATAGGTATAGCTCAGGAGATGGGATTGGATCCGGAATTCGAATTGGCTCTGCATCATCTGAAACTCCATTTCGGGGTCTTTATTTCAATTATAATCCGCATATGGAATTAGAACCGGGCTACCCCATAATCGTGATTTGATCATCATTAGGTGGTGAGAAACCACGCCTTATGACGAAAGGGGAGCATTACGTCCGATCAAGACACCAGTCTGCCCTCTAATAGAGGGTGCTACGGAAGAAATTAGGCACTGAACTGAGGTTTAGCAGTGCTTATCACTCAGGACGGCCAGACTCCAGTCGTCGGTTTACTGGAAGACTTGCTGAGGAGCTTAGTGCAAGGGAGACCGAGCCAGTGGGAATAAGTTCTTCCAACTGCAGAGTTTGCCTATAAAAACGATGTGAATCGGCCTATGTTAAGTAAGGGGGGAAGTAACCATTCGAAGTGGTGTATCGGACTAACAATAAGGGGGAAGCACAGCGATCAAAGCTTTGGTTTAGGGCCCACTTAGTTTAAACGAAAGAAGAGATCTTTCTAGCAATTTAGTTCCGTTCCAAACCTAGCCTTCCAATATGAGAGCGAGACAAGCAAGCCTGAACCCATCCAATGAAGGAAGTGACGCTTGCTACGATCAATATCCGAACAACACCTTGACTTTGATCAAGATTGGGTTTGTGTTCAGTGAGCTGTACCAGCAACTGCATCGATCCTTCTCTATTCTAGGAGCATCCAATCCAGTCATTCTCTTGTAAAGAGGACGATTTCATCATAACAAAGAGAACCCAGTACAAAGATAGATCCATTCGCTGAGCTCGAGAGAGCGTTTTGAACAATAACAAGAATTTCCCACTGCACAATCATTTCAATTAGGATCTGCACCAGTAGCTCTCAGCTGCTACAATTGCTTTAGTGGGAGCACCGGTAGAAAACAGGTGGTCAGCCCACCAATCCTCCCTTTTCGAGCACGGCCCTCAACAGGCAATATTGATTATTAGGCAACGTTGTCAGGAACACAACGGATTGCATCCCGAGCGTTAGGTGAAGGGGTACGGTCCTCAAGGTATCCGAAATGAAAAGAATCCGCTTTACAATAGCCTTGAGTTTCATGTCATTAAAGAGGTCGACGTAGCGAACCTGGTTCTTCTAACTCAAGTCAGTAGTGAGCTTTAGACAGGAAATAAATATTACTTACTCTAGGTGAGTCTGAGTTCCTTTGCTCTTTCTTTGGTCTTTACCCCTGCCTACTTTCTTTGGATCGTTCTGACGATGCTTATTCTTTTTGATAGAACCTCGTCTCAAGGCCCGGGCATTCATCTAATGCTTACTTTTAGGCAGCTTATTTCCTGCTTCTGCAAAGGGTGGAAAAGGCTCATCTGCTCTCTTCGGTTGAGCTGTCCACGACACGAAGACCTCTTTCCTTACAATAAATATTTGACTTTTACTTTTTCTGGTCTTTTGTCCTGTAATAGCAGTCGCATCTGTAATATCTAATCTAGCTCTTAGCTGGTCTGGTCCAACCCCTCTTCCGTCTGATGAAAATCGGGAATACCTTGCTAGCAAAGTAAGCAATGCTATTCCATTAGTTTAATTAAAAAAAAAGGCACACTTCTATTTTCTCGCCTTCCCCGCCTTTTGTTCGGAGCGTGGTCTTTGTGATCTTCCTTCCCTCGTTGGTTCCCTACCACGACCCTATCCGTATTTCTATATAAATGAAAGTGCCCAGCAACAGGTTCAAGTCATTTCATGTTACCTCGTGCAATTTTAAGGCTTCGCGGGCTAGTTGTCACGGCAAGTTTCCTGGTGAAAGGCAAACACGTAACACCAATCCCATTCATCCTGGTCCGATCCGAACGGATCTTGTTGAATGAATTGATCCATTGTTGTATGCCTTACTTCTTAGTGAATTTTTTCCTACTTGGACCCGCCTTTGAGTACTCCTGAGAGATATAGTGGAAACATTTTGTTATGGTGGAGAGTGGGGAGTGAAAAGACCAATTCAGCAGAGAACGACCGCATGAATCGGAATCCACTTATATTAAGACAGACGACCGAGAAAGAAAGGCTCCACGTTCTCCAAGTGATTGATCTTAGCGTGCTAGCCGCTGCTTCATTTCGTATAGTGATAACGCTTTCTTAGCGCTCCGCCCCCCCCCTTGTATAGTAAGGGGGACTCTGGTTGCGCGGCTTTCTCTTATAGGGGTCTATTTTCTCTTACTTTACTCAACTTGACCTACTTGACTCAGCGGTTAGAGTATCGCTTTCATACGGCGAGAGTCATTGGTTCAAATCCAATAGTAGGTAAAACCGGCCGAAACCCCTGCTTTTGCCAGCATGACAGCAAGGAGTCAACTGAATGACCAAAGCATCGGTTGCTTCCACTTCTTCGACCCCCTCTCTTTTTCTCTTCATGTATGTGGGCTGCCTGCCCCGTCCCGAATAGACGAACAGGAACAAGCTGAAGAGAAGGAAGGCGCGAGAGAGAGAGTTGATACTCAACTCTCCTCCCTTCTTCCACAATTAGGTGAAGACCCGGGGGGCCGGAAACCCCAACGGGAACCCTTTCACCGCGCCACACGATTCTTTCGCGAAGCGCTCTCTCAGGCGTTTCCACTCCTGCCCCCGCAAGCAAAGCAAGATACCAGGCGACCAAGTGAAAGTGAACAGCCCCGAGCAAATCTTCTAGAGAGCGTACCCTTTGTTTCTACTCTTTCTCTCTTCTAAGAAAAACTTAGAATATAAATAAAATTTCTAATACTAATACTAATAAAAAAAAAAAAAAAAGAAGAAGATTTTTTTTTATGGACCCCTTGGACCTCCGACCAATGAGGTGATGACACATGCATGCGTGCATATGAACTTATAAAAAGTGGGTTCAAAACCTGGGTGGCACTATGTAACTCAATCCATTATAGGGCTATTGGTGGATTCTTTTTTATTTTAGAATAGACTCTGAGATAGAGGAGACTTTAAGGAGATTTTGTCGAGATAAGGACTTGCAGCAAAAGTCGAGTAGTCGAAGAAGTAAGGTCTCAGACTCGCGAAGACAAGTGAAAAGTATCTCGAGGTTTCGCCGCTTTGAAACAATAAGTTTAAAAATCTCGAAAAAATTTAGCGTGGTTTTTCTCTAAAAATTCGGAGGGTTCTGCCAGAAAGAGTTTGGGGATTAAATCGTTTGGTCTTTGGAAGTTCCCTGATTGGTTTGAGAACATGATTGAAGAAGACCAGAATTTTGGAATACACGTAGATCTGCAGATCCAGTGTTTGAAGTTATTCTAGTGTGTTTCGATTTAGTAATTCTACAGTTCAGACAGAGACGTTGTTGAGTATGTGGCTTGACTTACTCCAAGGTGACTCAAGTCTCGATTGAGCAGTCATTTTTCATAGTCACGGGTCCTGCTTTAGCACCGTTTCACATTTGCAACTGTAAAGGGCGGTTTGTGACCTTCCAATTTTCCAGTGAAACCGGGGACCGAAAGGTCGGTGAGAGATAGCAAGAAGATGCATCCATTTCTAGGCTAATTCAGTGTCTTGTGGATGCTATCTATGAAGTAGTTAGACACGCCCCTTGGGGGATCTGTTGGGTCTTTTAAAAGGACTCAATCAAAGGGCACAAACGGAAAGCCTGCTGTTTTTCTGAGGTTGGGTTTTGAGATGAGAGTAGGATACACACGTCGAAGAAATCCGTTGTCTAGAGAGAGTGGAGTGATCTCAAAGAGTTTTCTATTTTCATATTGAAAACTTGACTTTTTTATTAAAACTATATTTCTAGTTTTCTATTTCATAAAATAAAAAAACTAGATGTCTTTCTCATTTGCTGCCACTCAACAACAGCAGGTCTCAGCTCTGCGCATTCCTAACAATTTTTTCTTTCTTTCAGCTAAAGATTGTTATCATCTGGTATGAGAGCCCAGGTTGTGCAGATATGGTAGTGATACAATCTTCTGGATCTATGGTTGCTGATATGATTACTGCATTAACGCCATACGATTGTCAAGCATCGCAAAATTGAACCTATAAATGTAGATGTTTGGAAGATGAGAATGCAGTTGCTTCTCAAAGAACGGGATCTTTTTTTTTTGAATTCTTATTCTTGAGAAAAGAGAAGCCCGCAGATCTGGCGCTAATGGCTTCTTCAATCAAGTGATGTTTTGTTTTGTTGTAGCCAAACAACAAAAGAAAGCATATGAACAGCATCTATAGTTGTAGACAGTAAAAAAAAAGTTCTTCGAAGCTGTGCTAATGGTGGTCAAGGATAAGGTACTAGTTTCAGTGGGAGACATTGAGTCTGCATGAGAAATCTGGGAGACTCCACAGAGAATGTATGAGTCAGTGACAATGGTAAACATGAAGTTTCTTCGGCAACGCTTTTTTCCAAGCAAGATGCAAGAGGGGACGAGCGTGTCTCAGCACTTAGACAAGATGGAGAATATTTTCAAAGAATTTGTAGCAGTGAGAGTCAAAATGACTGATCGTGATCAGTGACCGGGAAGTCTGCTGAAGTCGTTTGAGTCTTTAACAACCACCCTCTCCCGTGAAACTCCTCCTTTAATTGATCTGACGATTTTCTTTAGGCAGAAGCTGAAAAGAGATTTGAACGGCAGTCTGAAAAGACTAATGCTGCGCAAAAGAAAAGAATATGTTTCAAAAGAAGAATAAACACAAATGCAGAAGGACCTGAAAAACATAGAGTGTTGGTAGAAGAAAGGTCACTTGAGTTTTGAGTGCCCATAAAAGAAGGGAAAAAGCTATGATGATCAGGAAAGGGTGGTGTTGGTCACTACTATGGCCCTGTTTGCCAACATTTCAGATAGTTGGTGGATCGGGTTCTCGCATCATATTTTCTTCCTTTCGGAAGATTTTGGTGCAAATATGATTGAAGAACTAGGTTCTTCATATATGGGCAATGGCACTTCGACTGTAATCAGAGGCCGAGGGAATGTGTAATTGCTGTTGAAAAACGGAAAGTCAGAAGAAAAAGCAAGCATTGCTTTTCCCTTTTTGTACCTGAAAAAAACCTACTCTCGATGAGAAGAGCCTTGACTTTTTATTATATTAAGAAAGCGCTAGCGCGCTACTTATAGCAGCTTGCTTCAAAGCTTTACTAATAGGGCTTATAAATTAAGAGGTGAGTAAGGGGCTGCTTCTTAGCCCTCCAGGAAATGAGATTCCGACCAAGAACAAAAGCCCGAGGTAGAGCGTCGGTCGTCAGGGCAGCCTACCTTTATTTTATAGGAGTAGGGGCGGATAGCTTGTCACCTGGAGATATAGGCGTAGAGACTCTTCCCCTATGCCGCCTATTGGTACTAGTGTAGTAGGGTTGACCCGCAATACAGAACGAACCCATAAGTGTAACCTTTCGCTCAATACTAGAATCGACAATTGAAGCATCTGAGGATGCATTAATCGGGGATAGACGACAGAAGGAATTCTCTATAACTTCACCTTCAACAAGCGTAGATTTTTTCAATAATCTTTTTTCGTTCTTTTCTATCCCTGTCTTTTTCATAAGACCTAAAGCGGTAAATAAAAAAAGAATCAAATCACACCATTTCTATTTCTGTAATAGGCCTCTTTTTCTCCTGAAGTTGTCGGAATTTTTCGTAATAAGATATTGGCTACAATTGAAAAAGGTCTTATCAATAAAATTTCCATTTATCCGCGATCTAGGCATAGGTAGAAATCCATTCGATAATTCTTTTCATTACCTCCTCGTGATAAAATGATCCCACAAACAAAGGAATTATACAGTACGAAATAAAATAACATAAAAATAAAATAAGACTTCATTAAAAAAAAAAAAAGATATGACCTTCTACTCCAATTTTTTCTTTTTGTTTTGACAGGAGTCGAAAAAAAAAGAAGAAATATTTTAATACGATTAGATTTCATCCAAATGTAGTAGAGAATGAAAGGAACTATTCCTATTCCGATTTGATCGAAGTTGAAGAATCAAAGAATTTATCCTGCGGATTAGGAGAATTCTATAAGTTTTTCTTATTCTTAAATTATGACCCAAAGAAGAAAAAGAATCGAATAATCGTTCTATGATGAAAATAGAATAACCCTCTTGTGTTTTGTGCATAGCGGGTATACGCTTATACACTAGAAAATAAAATCTAAAAATCCCTGGGATGATTTATGAATTTGTAATAGATTTACGGGTTAAGGGGTTGTTGTTGAGCGATCTAAAACTGGAAAGGAATTTTAGAATTCGTATAGAAATGGAATTTTTTTTTAATAATTATGATCTAAAGGTATCCATTAACCATAGTCTAAAAAAAATAGACCGATCAGTTGATTCGTTCCAATTCATTGATTTAATCCGGTATAAATATAATAATATAAATATCATAATATGACGGTCTTGACAAACATGAATAGAAATAGTTCTTAAAAAAAAATAATAATTGTTTTTTTTCCTCGCTTTGAAAAAAAGTTTATAATGGGTTGGTCGTACCTTTACTGCAAGAATATGAATGACTCGCTATTCACTCGCGGGTTCTGGGTCATAATCATAAGATTATGCAGGAGAGATGGCCGAGTGGTTCAAGGCGTAGCATTGGAACTGCTATGTAGGCTTTTGTTTACCGAGGGTTCGAATCCCTCTCTTTCCGTACCTTCACCTAATTCACCAACGTTACCGACCGCAATGTATCAAATTCCAATCGATACCATTATTCCAACAAAGCCCTTTTTTTTCCCTACCAAATTCTATCTATCCCTGCCTGCTTCTTCCCCTTCCTTCTTTACTGGTAGAACTGTTAGACTCGCATCGGCTTATTCAGTTTGTTATCCGTTTCACCGAGAGTGAGGCTTTCCCACGGTAATGGAAAGGTCAGCGGAATGCGTAAAGGAATGCGCATCGCTCAACCCCGTTTCATGCTGGAGGAAAGAAAGCCGATATAAACAGCTCCATATTAGCGAATTGCCTCTGACTACTCTTTTTAGACGCTATTCTTAGAATCTCGAAAGAGGCTACGCCCCTCCTTGCCTAAGAGTTCTTGCTTCAAGTTAACTTGCCTTGCTAATGGTTGGCAGTCTTACTGCTACTGTCGGTCCTAGCTATCGGCTGCCTAGTTGTAGGCTTACTTTCGCTCCTCTACCCGGCATGAAAAACTTGGATTCTCATTCTTTTCTTTAACTTGCTAACTCGCTTCCTCTCCAATGGAAAGTACGTCCGAGGCCTGAGAACCTCCGAGTTCTGGAGGAGAACCTATAGAAGGGCTTTAGCGTCAGAGTTTAGGAAGATCAGAGCGGACACCCATGGGATAACTTTAACATAAAAATATGCCTAACTTTCCTGAAAGCAGGAAGAACCCAATCCAACGCTCTCTCTCTGCTAGGCTAGGCTGACTTTACATTCCAACAAACGTACACACCTGCTCCAGTCTGGGATTCTAGGTTCTTCAAAGAGACGGTGGAACAGGGGAAAGCCAAACCACACATCTATGATGGGGCAGATAAGGAAGATGAATTTGATGCGTTTGTTGTTGAGGATATGGAAAGGGGATCAGAGGGAACTTTATCTGGGCAAAACTGCATCTACCCTAAAGTCCTTATTCCCTTGAGCGAAAGAAAGGATCTTTGGAAGCCGTGGCGGAGGGCTTTGATCGTGAAAGTACTAGGAAAATCGGTGGGATACAAAAGACTGGACCAAGGTCTAAGAGACCTGTGGAAATTGGAAAATGGCTTCGAAATGCTGGACCTTGACCTGGGTTCTATCTGCTGAGGGACTAATCGAAGAAGGATTTTCTGCATGTACTTGAGGGGGGCCTTGGGTATGGGTAATTCATTATGGGACATTATATCACTGTTAGCAAATGGAAACCAGAGTTTAGACCATCCACGGCATCAATCAACCTAGGTCTTTCGTCAGAGAAGGGGTAGAAGGAGCACTCATACCCGCTCTCCTCCTCCACCCCTGACCTGAATAGATATAGGGCCTTAGAAGGCTACAGAAGAGAAAAAGGTGAAGCCCACCTTTCCGGGGCTTTCCTCAGACCTCTGTCCGGCCTAAGGACCGTCTCTAGGCTGGAGCTCCTGTCTCCTCCCTTAGAGAGCGTACCAATCCACTTCGTTCCCCGATCAAAATACAAATAAGAGTAATTAGAAAACTTTTGCTCTATTTTCCAAAAATGAAACAAATAGAATCGAAAGCCTGCTCCCAATAGCAACTATGAAATCCACATTCTTACCGGGCGAACGCGTAAAGGCATAATTAGTTCCACAAATCTCACTGCACTGACCATAGTAAACTCCTTCTCGTTGTACCAAAATAGAGATCTGATTTAAAGCGGGACTCCATTTATGAGATTTATAAAGTTGACTACTTCCTCCATAAAGAAGGAAGTATTCGTTGGAGTTAGGACCAGATCCCGCATTATTGAAACACCAAAACCAAATTGTGAGCTAATGCCACCCGCATCCTCGAAAAAGGTTTGAGTAATGTCGGGGACAGGAAATTGCTGGGGTACCGCTATATTTTGTTTTTGTAATAAATTAATTACCGTTGAATCGAGACTCCTTTTTATAAAAGGAAGAAGTTCTGTTTTTAATTCATCATTCCCCGAAGTCTCGATTACCTGCAGAAGTTGATGATTGAGGGTTTTGAGGATTGCTTTTTTCATTTTTTTATGACAAAAAGAATTCCGCTCCGCTAAAACAGCAAAGAGACTTGTCGGAAATGGCCGGTTGGGTTTATCCAACCAAGAAAGACATGGGATTGTTTGGGCGTAACATTCTTTTGCTTCTCTTTCTTACGATATTTCTACTCAGCTTGAAAAGAAAGCTCAAGCCGATAAGAGCTCTTCATCATGTTCGAGAATTTCGAAAGAAGAACTGAGAGTGATTGACCTCTCACTCACGGCACACATGCTATATGTGTGATGCCGACACCTAAGAGACTTTGACTCCTTCGAGAAGCTGTCCAACTACGATGTGTTAAGCATATTGACCTCAATCCCAACTCTTCAGTCCACATTTTTATATACGAAATTACTGCGTTCTTCCTCCAAGAGAAGCGGGATATCGACTGGTGACAACCTATTGGAAAATTCCTATTTCACGCCCTATTCTTGCAAAGAAAGAACTTAGACTACTACTGCTACTAGCACTAGAAAGGGTCCGAGCGGAGCTAAGCAAGTAAGTGAGGGGTTTACTGGCCGTAAAGGGCGAACGATACAACAAGTGCTGTTCTTGCTCTTTCCCCTTTCGGGGTTGGAATGGTATAAATAAGGTTATGCTGGGGGGTTGGGGGTTGTATAGGGTACGGTGCTTTCAGTGATAAAAAAGCCTTCCCGCCCGCTAACCGTACCACTAGCCTTTACACAGCTGATTAGCCTCTTGGCTGGGCACTTTTACTTTTAGGTTCCGTCAGGGGAAAGGACTTTGTTTCCTCACCTTTGATCATGGCTTGAAGGCGTGGGGGACATACCTCAAAGAACCATACGTTGTATCAAATCCTTCCCAATGCATATCGGAACGTGGGGGATGGATACTTATAATTTGGAACATCTTTCATGCTCTATCCCGGGAACACAAGCCACTTTCTTTCCCAATATGTCTTGGTCCAACCCCCTTTTTTATATCTTTTCGTAACGAGAATGAATATATATTGGTACGAAGCGAGAGTACTTAGCTTAGAGCCCTGAGCTCCTCGGATCGGAAGAGCACCAAACTGCGAAAGGAGAAGACCTCTTCGGAACCCATACCCTAAGTCGATTATTTTATTTAGAATATATGTCAGAATGAGACGCTGACACTTGGTTGCTAGCATGAAATGCGGTAGACTTCTCGGAAGTGCCAGTAAGGCGGCTATGGCTGCATTTGCCAAATCCGAGGGCTTTAGTGAGGGGTGCCCCATGGTCTACAGCATATGATGCGGGTTTTTGCCCATGCCTTTTTGTTTATAGAGATCGACTAGACAAGTCATCAGTTATCACCTCTTTATTCCCTCCCTTGTTTGACTATCTGAGAAAAGCACTGGTACTGCCTACTCTACTGCTGAAGGAAGATAATTCATTGATCAGGTGAGCACCAATGTTGTCTATAGTTCAAGTGTCAACCCCATTCGTTAGAACAACAAACAGCTTCCATTGAGTGTCTGAATGAAAATGAATGAGTCTCTGAAGCTACCCTCACTCAATGCAATGCGAAGAACCCTCCGACCAATGCTTTCCCGGAGCGAGCCCTACCCGGAGCAGACAACTCTTGACTGGCAACGGAATTCGTGGCACTCGCTTTCCTGGGCCTTCGATCGATCTTTTGTGAGAGAAGGCTGTTAGTACGGGATAGAAGGGGCAGTGGGAGTCACCAACCAGTAAGTCAACCACCGATCTATCTCAATGCCATCGGCAAGCAGCTACCTCGGGGGAGGGGATTGCCTAAGAGGCTGCTTGTTGTTTTTTGGAGAAAGGGGGCTCGGTCCAAATAAATCGATCGAGAATATCTATCAGAATATGACGAATATTGTCTGGCAGGCACATACATTATTGGTGAACCGCGTCCCTCAACTGCCATAGGTTGGTCGTATACCTCCGAAACAACCTCCAACACCACACAGGAGGAAAAGGCTCAGGTTGGTTGTTCAAACCTCCCTCTGAAGAAAGAGTTACTAATCTCAATACGATGAGTTATATGCCACCTTCTCGCGTTCTAGCTTCTGCGTATGTATAAAACTTCTTCCTTTTATGCCTCTGTTTATGCTTCAGTTGATGAATCGGCTTTTGATGCAGCAGATGGGGATGCACCAGATTCTTATCCTCTTTCTTCGGCTGCTTCAGTGAATGCACCAACGCATAAGTAAGAAGAGAGATAAGGGTTGTTAGGGGACAGGCTCACCCTTCTGTAGGGTTCCATGCTTAAGGTCAGGTAGCGGAAGTAAGGTCAATAAGGACCACAACAAGCCTCTCGGCGAGACGGGGAGTTTGAAGACACTAATAGAATACCGGGTGAAGAAGAAGAAATGAAACTCCACCAATTTCTTATACAAATAGAGGAGGCAAAAAGAATGGGAATCATAAAGAGTAAGTGACGATTCTAACTCATCCTGAACCTAGCTGGCGTCAGATTATTACTCGAAAACGGCGAGGCCGCACTAACAGTTCAGTTCAAATCGGGTGGAAGAGAGCGGTTTAGTGGCTTTGGGGAGTCCATTGCATCAAGAGTATAGAGATTGATTGGGCCCAAGGACCCTTTTAGCAAACCAGGAATATAGTGAACAAAGAGGTATCTAAGTTGCTCCTTTCTTCAGGCTTGGCGAAGGTGTCTGATCTACTAGCTCTCCTCCAAGCAATCCGGAGACTACAAGACCTTCACCTCAATCTCCACCGGTTCCCACTGAAAGCAGAGCATTACCTAAGGTAGATCATTTATCCCTCCTTCCAGTTTGCCATAAACCTTCTTGGCTAACTGTTGACATCATCTTCAATCTCAGATGTCAACAAGGTGAAGAAGTGAAAAGATTAGCCGCGGGAAGGCCTGCAATCCTAACAATCTGCCCAGAGTAGGGTTGTAAGTAGGATATCCAGTCCTACCTTTACATTCAAGTCGGATAACAGGAAAGGAAAGGAATGAGCCGAGGCCAGGAACTCCAATACCTGAGGAAAGAAAAATCCAAACGGAATGAAAAGAGTCGATTAAACACCAATTCAATTTAGGATAGGAAAGGAGAATCATTGATGACTCTTCCTTAAGCTTAACTAGATCCGCCTTGTCAACTAAACGATGCATCTTTGAATTGAATTAGACTCCTAAGGAAAAATCCTTCTCTTCTTATGTACCCCCTCCTCCCTTGGGTGTAGAGGAGAGTAAAGTAAGCTGTGCTCAGACAAAGGGACTAGGAAGATAGGCTCTTGGTTATTGAGCGGAGGATTAGTCAACTCCAACCAGCGAAAGGGAAAAAAAGAACTACTCCAGCTTCATAGCGATCGGTGTGTTTATCCCATCCGAAAAAAAGAAAAATACTCCTCCATCAAAATAAAATTCCCCTCTCTCTCTGATTCATCATCTATCCCCATTACGGATCCATAAGGAAACTCAGCATCCCCATTTTCCTTAGACTCTACTGGGCAGTTCGCCAGCTGGTCAGCTATGACTTGTCCATGATGGAGTATATATATATATTTTACATAAGTAATCTAATCTCGAACTCTGACAACATCAACAAGCACTTCGCCATCCTATTGGATAATAGGGGCTTCTCGGGTACTTCAGCGGATTCATGCTTAAGATTGGGTGAGCCAGCCTCAACTTCTGCCTTACCCAAACAAACCAGAGCAGCACAAGTCTTCTCTAATGCAGTGTAGTTGAGCTCGCATGCGGTGAATTTCTTAGTGAAGAAGGGCTTTTCTATTACGGTTTTTCCTCTTGCCCTGGTTTTTTAATAGGCGATTCTGATCTCATTCTAACTCATTTTCAGAGGACATAGTAAGCTGTCGCAATATCGGTTGTTAGCACTATGAATGTTTAGACATTAGGGATTCCCTCACTCGCTAGCAACCAAACCAAATGGGATTTCATTCTTCGATTCCGAGTTCGCGATCAATCTGCCGATTAACCACTGATTCAGTGAGATCATGTGACTTCTTCTTTCGACCCTAATTCCGAGAGTGCGCACACCTGCAAGCATCCCTTATCCAGCCGTTGGGCGGTTCACCCCCTTTCTTTTTGCTCGGCCAAAGACCCCCCTGGACTGTGCATTCGACTCAAGAGAAGAGAATCTTTCAGGGTTTTCCTGACAAACCTACATGGGCTTCTTCAACAATATTGGATTCTACCCGTAAAAAGAGAAAGAAGCAGTTATGCCATTGGCCACCTTCGCCCTAGTACTGGGATCAGGAACTCCTCTATCTATGCTAATGGTTACGTTGTCATACTATATTCTATTCTACCCTCGAGTCACTCATTCCCTTTCGAGATCTCCGCATATAACTCGTTTTCTTGACTCGTTCCCATCTCTTTACTCAAGAAAAGTATAGAGCTCTAGCTCCATGTATATGTATGGAGCTCGTTTCCCATCCTCTTAAGAACAGTGCTTTCTCCGGCAGTTCGTCATCTTTCCTATCTTTTGGAGTGTGAAAATCTCTCTTTTTGGCGTCCTATTCCCCTAATCCATTTTTTCCTGATTAGAGGAACGAAGATGCTCGTACGTAAGGACTTTAGTACTCGACCGAGGATGGGAATGGAATACTTGTTTCGAGGGGGTTCTAAACGTACCGATGTGCACTCACTTTTGGTTGAAAAAAGATCCCTGTCCCCTTATTTCTAATGGGAGACCCAGCCAAGACTGATTAGCTCGGGTGAAGTGCCCCAAGGGCAAGAAGAGACGAAGATGGATCTTTTCCGGCAACAGATTTGGATAGATGACATGAAGCTGACCCTAATCTCTTCTTCTTCTTAGCCGCACTGATATATTAGTACGGGCATCTCGTCTGAACATCTCTCTTTTTTGGAGTTCAAATCCCTCTTTTCAAGATCAGATTCCCCTCTCTTATTCAAGCTTGACTTCCGTTTCTCTTGTAGAGAGAGAAATAGATGAACAGTGGAGCACTATCTCAATTGCATCGACCCCTCCCTCACTCTACTAACCCTCTCGCTTCGTACACTACGCTCTTTTCCTATCGGTCGAGCATTTCATAAACCTTTCCGTCTTCCTTACTTCGTTCCTGGCCTTTTTCCATAGAGCAAAGTTATGCAGATAAGATATGTAGCATGACCTATTTAGAATAGGAATTTAGAAAGACCTTTTTTTTGAGAATGCTTCTTCTATTCCGTTCCGCTGGATGCAGGTGTAAATAAGCGCAGACCGATCAATCCCCGAAATAAGATCACTTAAAGGAAAGGAGTGGAAATAAGACAGGTCTATATTCCTATAGAAAGAGAAGCCCTTTCCCTCCCTGCTTCTTTTCAGCGGGTCAAGAAAGGAAAGTCTCATCCCCCGGAACATCTCAAGTCGAAATTGGATCTCCCCTGAGCTGATAGAAAGAGAAGTTCCTTTCGTCGTCTGGCTAGTCAAATGCTTTTCTTTGATAGGAATCTGGTCGACGTTAGCGATCAAGCAGGGCTGCAATTGAATTTCCCGCTGCGTTCTTCAACCAGCCATGAGCTCTACCCGAATCGAAATCTTTCTATGAGTGGTCCCGCATAACTTCCAACAGGAATATGTGGTCATCTAGGTCGTACGAAAGATTAGGCGGACTCCGCTTATACGCCTCTAATTCCTTAGCCCAAAATCACGGGTGGAATAACTAGCCTACTTGCTAAAGTCGACTATCCTTGCCCACCTATACAGTCGATCTCACGTAGCGAGTCTCACCTAGCCCTCACTAAGCTGCCTTCCCTTCTTGATCGCCAGGTTGAGAAAGGAGCAACGCCAGGTAGGTTTCAAAGAGCAAAGAGAGTGGTGGGTACGCCCCAAAAACTACGACTGAACTTGCTTTCCGTCTTTTTCTGTTTCTCTACGATAGATGCACTTACGAACGCTCTTGTACCGACCAGAGGGTAGCTAGCGCCTATCTATCTGTGGTCTAAGAGCTCCCGGCCCATAAACAGGACGCCCGGAACTGCACTTCAAACTAAACCCCCGGATGAGAATAATAGCTGGCGCCTTAGGTTAAGAGCTGCTAAAGAAGCCTAATCATCTTTCTTTCATTTTAGATAAGCCCTCTTGAAAGCACGCAGGCAAGCAAGCGCTTTCACTTTTTGAATATGAAAACCAGCCAGCTTAAAGAAAGGATAAGAATGCGGAGATTAAACAAGATAAAGGATGGCGGGCCTTATCTATATAAGGGGGTTGCTTGAAAGTGAAAACAAAAGGCTTAGGTCTCATTAGTAAAGGAGAGAAGGGGTATTCTTTGCCAGGATTGGATTACTGACTCCAGGCAGGGAAAAGCAGAAGAAAAGAACTATCCTGAGGTCGTAGAAGACAAGGAAGAGAAAAAGCGCTAAGAGATAGAAGATAGTTGAGTTGAATTGGAAGGTTAGCAAAGTCTTGGTTGTCTGGTTGATTGGGGTAGTCTCAGTCTGCAAAGCAAAGAGAAACTCCATCTTAAAAGTCCAATCGCGGAAAGAGAATGAAAGATTCGGGTAGGCAAGAAGGGGGGGAGCTGACATCAAATCTACTTTTTTTTTATCGGGTGAAAGCCTATTTTCTTTGGCTTATTGCGCGTGAGAGGGTGGCAGGTCTAGGAGGCCTAGCCCTATAAGAGAAGAGAGTTCAGCAGTCTCTCTTGATCCCGGTTATCATATTGGTAGTCAAGTAAGAAGACTATTGGCATCAGTCTGCTGCCTCTCTATTATAAGTATAAGTAGTTTCCTAGCCTCATTAGCTGTCTTACTTTCCTATCTTTATCATCCCCTTCGACCTCTGAAAGCAAGTGTGAAATCCGCTTGAATGAAAGATGATCTGTCTCCCCCAACCATTTTACCCGATTAGTTAGGCTGGTCGGGAAAGTCCCCTACTCCTATAAAAGTAGTGGATGATAGGGCCTTATCTAATGGAGCTATAGCTCCAGGAACAAGAAAGATTTAGCTCATGTGGTTTCTTTTTTGACTTCCTTAGAGGGATTCATCCAACCGGAGATAAACTTTTAAATAATGGATCCGTTTTCATTTCTAGTTCCAATCCTCCGAGACTTGAATCAAGATCTCCACTTGAAGGATTTGTTCGCCCAACCTAAACCTAGTAAAGGGGCTAGAAAATCGAGACTCCGGTGCTTCGCTTCTTTCGTCCACAAAATATGTTTGTTCAATACAGCCTCCTATAGTTTTCGTTACCGAAACGGCGGGACAGGCTCCACTCTCTTATCTTACTACTAACTTTAATGAGAGATCTAGTAGTGGTTATCCCTTTATATATATATGACTGAGATTGTTCGGCAGTTCGCTAAGGAGACTTAAGAAATATGGTAGTAGTTCTATTACATTACTCAGATGTTTCAGTTCGCTTTAGACTCCGCGGAAGTGGAAAGAAGTTGCTAAGATAGGTTGTGGAAAGGAAGGTACGCCGTTAGAGTTTACCACTCCACTAACGCTATGTGATCCGGTCAAGGCGAAAGGTCCCGCCAGGTGTTTTAAGAAACCTCTGTTACTGTTAAATCTCTCATATAGATAGAGCGAGGTTTTCAATCCTTTCCCTCTTCTTCTTGCCGCTTTCAGACTTGACACCTTGATTGTCGGAGTGAACGGGGTTGACTCGATATCGGGAGGGACTCATACGTAGATAGAAGGAGGAGTCATCGGATTCTTCCATTAATTCCACTGCGTGGAGCCCTTCTCTTCTTTTTTTGTGGTTAGCTAGTGTCGCACTACGGCTTGACTTGACATTTACTCCTTCTACTAGCCAAACTAGGGCTTGCTTGACTTGAGGTTGCCTACTTCTATCAAGGGGAGCTAAGTCAACAGCCTATACCCCACTTTCCCCGTTCCGTCTTGGCCTACTAGCTGTTAGGAGAGAGAGCTGCTGCAGTGCCCGTGGCTCAACTCCCTTCGTCTTTCGGCTAAAGCCATATTGCGGATCTTTTGCTTAAATCCACCTATGGAATATCTTGCGGAAACGACTCTCTTGACACAGCATCAAAAAACATGGGGTTTATGGAATTTTTGTAGTCAGAGGAATTAATAGAACTTCATATTCTACTACCCGAAGCGAAGGAGGAGGTATATGGCAATAGCCAGGTTTTACGATAAAAGAATAGGACAAAGTCTAGAAAGAAAACTGGATCGGTAGGCTGCTCGGTACGGTTCGCTCAGGCCCTTCTTGGCGGAAGAAGATAGAGAGACAAGTCTATCTCATCCTGCATCGGGCTTAGAGTCTAGCCATAAGAAGGGGGAGGCCATGTCCTTCTCGGTATTGAACAAGCGCCCTTCGGATTAAGATGCACAATGTATTCTTCTAGCGAGCGGCTGAAGAGGACGGCTAGCCGGCTGCAAAGTTGCCGAGAGATGTCAAAACCAAAACCTCTGTAGGGATTTTATGGCACTGGCCTTGGTCTTTTGCAACTATGAAATGGAAACTCTCGTAGTTGATGCTAACTCGACTGAGGACCTCGATTCTTTGGGTTTTGGCAAGGAGGGCTGGTCGGTCAAAAGCAAAAGCGGGGTAGGCTACCTTCGTCGTGTTGTCCTTCTTTCTCGGACGGCAGATGAGGGGGTAGTTGAGATGAAAAAAATGAATTACTTTTGTTTCGGTCCCTCTTGACTAATGGTCGGCTTGTGGTCGACTGCCTTCTTCTTCTCATTCTGACTGGACTTGTCATCGCTGTTGAGTTTGTGCCACTACTCTTTCTGGAATGGATAAGCCTTTTTTCCTCAAACCTTAAAATAGCCAGTTTTCAGCCATTTGCCGCTGTCAGAATCATTCCTCACGCTGTCAGGACTCTTACCTGGGAACTAAAGACCTAGACTTTGGCAACAATCCCCCCTTCGGGAAAATGAAAACATTCATGAAAAGCCACAGTTGCATGAAATCAGGTGTGGTCAATCCTATTTGTATATGCCTTATGGTACTTATGGACTTGGCGAAATAAGAGCATCTTTGATCCCGTTGGCCGAGCTTAACTCCGTCAAGCCTGTATTTCAAGTGAGAGCTAGAGCGCTTCTTTCTTTTCTTCGCCTCTTCCATTGTCCTTATTTCCCTGTACCCGTGCTATATTAGTTCTAACCTTTGTGAATTGAAGACCGCGTACCTGTGCTTAAAGTACTTAAAGTAAAAGGGAGTTATGTAGTTAAAGTAGCTATACCGCTGTAAGGTAGAAATAAGGAAAGAAATAAGCAATAAAGGCATAGCTCGATAGACCTATTCGGAAGCCATACCTATGCCTTCCTCACTGCACTGGAATAGATAGGTATTTAAAGTAAAAAGCCCGACCTAGGCCTGAAAAGGCTTATACGCAACTTCTTACTTACAGGAATCCGTCCTATCTCTCGTGTGCCTATAAGAGTTTTATTCGATTTTAACTACTCCGGACTCTTTTTATAAGAAAGAAAGTAAGCGCATCCTGCCCCGGGACAGTAGGTCGGATTGCCTAAACTAACCAATACTACTTGCCATTCAAAAGAGTCAACTAAAGCTAAAGCTAAATACTTTAATTTTAATAAAAATAAAAAATTTCGTATGTAATGAACAGACTTTGATCGAAGATAGCCGAATTGGCGCGAACAAAATCCTTTCTCTTAAACTTTGCTTTTGCATTAGGTCACAATTCCCCCAAAAAAAAGAAATCGAAGTCGGAGATGGCTTCAGCAGGATCCATTCTTTGTATTGGACTTTGGGCAAACATTTCTGGTAGGTTAGTTGATGCCCTCCCTTTCTTTCCAGGCTGGCGATAGTAATAGTAGGGGATAGGAAGCCAATAGGGCAGGCAAGAGTGGCATAGGTCGCCATAACCAGCCAGCTCAAGGAAGATCACATAGAATAGCTAAGGTGCGAGTCTTCTATTCAATATGGGTAGGTACTTCCCCACGGAAGAGCTCTGCTATCACCTAAAAGACTGCAATTAGCCTATCGGATAGAACTATTTCTGAGGATTTTACTTTAGTAAATAATTCATGGATAAAACATTCACACCTTGGTAGGTTGGCTTCCCACTTTTGGTTTACAGGCTTTGTTACCGGACCGGCCGGTGTATAAAAAGGGGGAAGTTTCTGGGTAGGTTTCCCGATTCAGGTAGATGCAGCTACGGACTTACTAGAGCTACTACGCATTCTAGAATTGAGGGAAGGAAAACGAAAAGAAGGCATAAAAGGACTGTCTGAATCTTTCTAAACTAGCAGAAGACATGAAAGTCACTAAACAGCGCTTTGAAACTATTAACTTTGGGCATAGAAAGCTTTCGGGTACCAAAGTGAGACAGTGATCCCTACGCCCTGAACTAACTGCCCGAGGGTCCACCTATGCTACTACCAAGCAAGGGAAATTCTTTTTCTTTTTATGATGGAAAAGAGTGAGTTGCCGGGGTAGGGGAATTCGTTTCCAAAGAATATGAAGGGAAAGGGATGGATCATTGAGCAAGCTTTGAAGGTCACAGGCTACTAAGAAGACGGGCCTGCGGGATAGGGACCGAAAGGGCTTAGTAGAGTTGCCTGAGAATAGAAGAACTACTTTTCTTCAGAAAGAATTCCGGAGCGATAACCTGTGTGTTCGGGGACAGTAGAGGTGACCTCACAATTATTGCTGTCGAAGGCTACGCACCTTGAGCGCTTCCGCCGGGACGGAGATTCCTTTTCAAACCCTTAGCCGCTAGAAAGCCTTCCCCAAGGCTTTCTTCGCTACACCTGTATATTTTCATTTTATGCTTCGGTGCTAGACGGTATGTTGCTTAGCTGCAGTTGTAGTTCTAATTTATGGCTGAAGGAGCTGCATCCCTCCGGGACGGGCTAAAGCAGTGGTCGCTCTTTAGTCATGTATTCCCCATAGAGTACTTCCCTTGCCAGAGGACAGGTTCGCTCCCTCCCCGAGTGAGCTCCCTTCTTCTGGTGAATAGAATTCTGTTAGGTTTTTTATTCTGTTTTCAAGGCCTCTTTTATTGCATCCAGGTGGTGAATCAGAAGAGGTAGGTAGCCCTTAACATTCTGTCAATGTTGCGGGAGCCCTAATGAGTATTACTTGCATATACCTTCTTTAAACACCTAAATGAAGTCAATAGCCCTTAAAAAAAAGAAGTCAGTCAAGAAGTCAAGAAGCAGAAAGCCTAATACTTAACGCAGTGAGCCGAGGAGTAAAGAATTCCACTTTGCCAGCCCTTGGCCTTCCGCATCTAGACAGGCCAATGACGGATTCGAACCTTTGACTGCTAGATCCACTGCTTTCTCGGGCGATCCCCTTTCCACCTATCGAAGCCCAACCAAGTGATGTCCTTCCATCTTTCATTCCATAATCACGTTCGAACGGTAAGCTACAACTAAGAAAGCATCGCTCCAGCCTTAGAGCCAAGGAAATGGCTATCCTTGATAGACAAGTGATGTTCGCCTTTGGATAAGTTGGATAAGAAGGATAGAGATAGAAAGGAACTAAGATTCTTCTGAGCTCTAATCGAATGCGAGAAGTTCCCTCGAGCTATATCTATATATAGTAGGCGCACCTTCAGGGTCGGAGATGGATGCCTATATCGTTCCTTTCCTACTCCCTCCGGCCGTCCCTGCTCTCGGTTCTTGAGCGTTTTGGTTGAAAGAGCCCATGCGGTTATATAGTGAGAAACTTATCTTCTTATTTCTAATGCAGGGCCCGGCCCGGACTTAGAACCGCAGGACGTTCGTTCATATATTCTAGCTCGCCCAAGTAAACCCGTCCTCATCTTAGACAATATTTCTTTTCCTTCCTCGTCCTGGTTACCTGGCTTGGTGTATGCTCTCTCTTGTATTCGACTTCCTTTACTTTGACTTTTTTTTATTTGAAACTCCTTTCTTGGCTTCTTCCAAAGAGCTTTAGATATTCTACTACACTAATACGATATTCCATTCCGGCAGTCTCTGTTTTTTCTTCACATGCAATCAGAGCAATGAAAGAACTCGGTCAGAATTCTTTATTCTTTGAAGATTTCATCGCCGTAAAGCTTCTCCTTAAGCTTAATCTTAATCCGTCTTTCGCTCTCGGGTGTTCGCAATCCGATGGTTTCCTATGAACATTCCTCGCAGATTTGATTGAATCCAGAAAAGTAAATAGTTAGGGGAACAAAAACAAAAAGCAAAAAGGGGAAGCATCCGATCACTCGCTATAGTAGTCCCATCACACTGAGAGAGCTGATTTGATAGACTTGGTCTCTGCATAGAAAGATTCATACTAAGGAACCGTCGGACTCACGCTCATCCCTTTGCACGTGAATCTTGATATCCCTTTGCCGGGCAAGAAAGAAGCTAGAAGTGACTTCGAGGCCTCAGGTCATAATAGAGTATAGTATGAGTAGGAAGATAATGCAGCTAAGCCGAGACTGGCTTCCGGTCAGACTTTATTTGCTGTTGCCGATATGATCTTTTCTCTTGTTGAAGAAGTTCCGTTTGCTGCTATCGTAGATAAGAGGTACGGAATTGATAGAGCGGAATCCCTTTTTTCAAGAAGAACTGCAGCTCGATTTGAGATGAAATCTGGCAATAGCTCTAGGGCTGGTTCTGCACCAGATAAGAGAGTTGGGATTGAGGTCAATATGCTTAACACATCGTAGTTGGACTTAGCTTTCCTTGGTAGAGTGGCGGGGAATAGGCTTATTTTGGCGGCTTAAAATTTCGTAAAAAAAGATCTAAAAAATAGAAATGAAGACTATTTTGTGTCCATAGTAGTTCCCAAGATTGTCTGCTAACAAAGTGGATTTGGAAATTACGTAAGTAGATGATTGAGCCATCAGCGGGCAGTCATCGATAAGTGTATAAGGACCAACGACGAGCTATATAGAGGATAAGAGAAGGAGGAGTAGGAGGAGTCAGTCTTCTTTGAAGATCGAAAAAAGTGTTAAGTGTAAGTGATGGAAGCAATTTTGACCTACATTCCCGTTGCGTTGTCCCAATTTCCTGTAGACCGTGAGCTTCTCCAGTATTTCCTAATGCAGCCAGGGCAGGATGTTGAATGGCTCCGTTTTGTAACAGAAGGTTTAGTCTCTTGTCCTGCCGGCCAAAGGGAGGTGTTCCTGCACTCCATTTTAAAGATCGAGTGCTGCTCCTGGATACAGAATGAAATAATCAATCAGTACCAATGTCTCTTCTATCAAGATGCACCTTCGATTCTATATATACCACCACGAGATGTGGATTTGGTTATTCGGACATACTTTGAACTAATGGGTATGGACTTTAACCAGCCCCGCCTCTCAGAGCTACTTATGTCGTTTTACGCCGACGGGGCGCAGTCTCGGTTCTATTGGGATGTTCTCCAGTCGGATGCGTTTCGGATCGTTTGGGAACGACAACAGACCGAGTTGGCTCCCCGGCTGGAGGGGTTGGCTCAGTTCCAAGAGTACGTCAGGCTGGAAAACCGAATGGCGGAACTTGAGGCACAGAACGCTCTTCTTCGCCACCAGATAGCGAACCTAGGACTTACCTATTTTTAGTTTCTGGTAACAGAAGAGCTAATCCAATACCAAGACGACTAGAAATATCACTTCTATATTAAGGTAATATTACATATTCTCAACGAGAGGAGAGCCCCCATTTGAGCGAAGTCTCTGGCCTTCCCCTAGAGTCTCTCCCGTCTTATCTTCTAAGTGACTTACACCGGGAATCAGACACGTATAAATCCTTTCTTCATTTTTTATGTTACCCAAAATGAGCATACCCGCTTACCGAGAAATAGAAAGGGAGGACAGGTTGGTTCGAGGACCCGTTGGTCAAAGGAAAGGGGAAGTCCTGATTCCGGGACGGAGCCGTATGACGCGAGAGTCTCACGTACGGTTCCTTTGAGAAGGGTGTGATACCACCACCTATCAGGCCCGACGAGCGGTCCACGGAGCTGCATCCCTACTCACCTGGTCCATGCACATCGCTCTCTCCAGGAGGTTGGCCGCCTATCCTAGATCTTCCCATTTTCAAGAAGATCCCGGGCTCGATCTGGTTTAGTATCAAGGTGATTCTGTTTCTGTTTCTATATATATGGGTCCGTGCGGCATTTCCACGATATCGTTATGATCAATTAATGGGACTTGGCCGGAAAGTGTTCTTGCCTCTATCATTAGCTCGGGTAGTCCCTGTTTCTGGTGTTTTAGTCACCTTTCAATGGCTCCCTTAATTATGTGCGAGGAATTGCCCTCTTGAGTAATGGGAAGCGGGCTAGTCCCCGAAAATGCTCGTTCCGAAGTCGTTGGGGCTTACAATTCACCTTGTGCAAAATTCCTTCGGTCGAGCGTTCTCCGAACGTCGATCAATCTATCACTCAGCCGCTCTCTCATTGTCTGATTTTTG